CTTTTAATAAATTTCCTATTATTAAATTAATATATTGTATTGAATTAAATACATATTAGTTAATTAAATATTAAATAATATGAGACTCGAAATGAAAGTACCCTTCTCGCATACATTCCCCATTACGTTGTCGGAACAAAAATATTGCATGTATCAATATGGATGGAAATATTTAGTACATGAAATAGCGATTTGCTAGATATATAAATAGATATATAAGATATAACTAATAAAACGGATCTTGTGTTCTGGAATTGGAATCAAAGAAAGATATTTAAAATGGCTCATATGTTGTGACATGGAATAAATGTTTCTCGGTAAAGGAAGGGAATAGTAATTTATGCATTCCTAATTTATTCCTATAGAACGTCTAGGAACAAGAAGATTAAATCGGATATATCGACAGATTCCCGCGTAGTCCAAAGAAAAAAAAGATCCAATTTCATCTCTATCGAATTTTAATATCAGAATAGTGGATATAATTATGATGCAATGGGTTAGGTCCACTTACTTTTTATTTTGTTGATTTCTAATCGATTTAATTGGAATAATGGAAAATAGGAAAGGAATAGTAATATTTGAAGATTTAACGAGACGACTTATCCTTACATTCATTATATTATAATTATTATATTATAATTATTATATTTATAATAATTATAATATAATAATTATAATATTTATTTAATAATAAATAATATATTTATTATTTAATAATATATTTAATTTATTAAAATAGCAAATTTATAACCATACTATAATTAATTATAATGTTATAATTTTGATTATATATTAAAATATTATATTATACGGTTTGTTACTTTTTTTTTATTACTTTATTACAAAGATCAACAATATCTTTAATATCTTTATTCGCACTTCAAATATGAATACTACTGCCGGAGTTTTATGATTTATGAAAAAATAAAAGCCCCTTATCGGATTTGAACCGATGACTTACGCCTTACCATGGCGTTACTCTACCACTGAGTTAAAAGGGCTTGTTTGATCCAATTCCTGAATAAAGACACTATGAGTTTAGTATATATACTTATTATAATAGATGTACATAGATATATCTTATAATAAGTATAAGGGTTCATTCAGGAATGAAAAATTTTCTTTATCCAGTAAAAGTAAAAAAAAATTTCTTTATCCAGTAAAAGTAAATTAAATAATTTAATATAATTTAATATAGAGTATATAATATAGGTAAAATAAAACGGTTTATTGATATTGGATTTGATAAATATCAATACAATGAATTGTTTCAAGACTATCCTAATTGACATCATAACTAAATTCATTTGAGTGATACATGTATCCACTAATTTAACATAGATCCAAGATATTTCATTGAATCATTGATAAAGAGATTCGGATAAAGAGATTCGGCGTGGCCTTTGAACCAAACTTTTATCGAAAAAAATTGTATAGAAAGAATCGTGAAAGACGGAAAGATCCTTCGTATCGAGTCATACCATTCCATTATATTGACAATTTTAAAAAACTATTCATACTATGAACATAGTATGATGGCGGTCGTGCAAGTCTGCCCCCATCGTCTAGCGGTTCAGGACATCTCTCTTTCAAGGAGGCAGCGGGGATTCGACTTCCCCTGGGGGTAGGGTACTACGAAAGGAAGTTGATCGTGGATTATCAATAAGCCTGGAATTGATTCTTCCTGGGTCGATGCCCGAGCGGTTAATGGGGACGGACTGTAAATTCGTTGGCAATATGTCTACGCTGGTTCAAATCCAGCTCGGCCCAATAATTTGCCGATCCGCCATGAAATGATATAATATAACCCATTTGTTGCTCTCCAGAAATGCCCGATCCCCCAATCCCAATACGGAAGAAATCCATTTTCTGATATATCTATACCACTATTTATTTACTCTCTTTTTACAAGAAATTCTGATCTTGCTAATGATCTAGATTCATATCAGGATCCGTAACTATAAAGTAAAGTTTAAGGAAAAGAGTAAATAAAAAAAAAACTTTTTTGATTGAACGAGTGATTATCCAATTGATTTGGCAATAACGAAAGGATTACTAGTAATACCGGCTGCTCTCACTAAAGTACATATACATATGGGTATCGATATATCACACTCGCAGCTCTGTTACAACACGCCAATTCTAATCGAAATTGAAAGGGTTAGAATGAAATCATAAAAATATGTATACTTTATTTTATTATGGTATTTACTTGGGATTGTAGTTCAATTGGTCAGAGCACCGCCCTGTCAAGGCGGAAGCTGCGGGTTCGAGCCCCGTCAGTCCCGACGAATCCAAATCCAATAAAAAACTATATCAATTAATCTCTCTATTTTTTGTGAAAAGAAGTCCAAATAACATAATTTCATTCCCAACAGTGATCCCTCTTCTTTTTTTCTTTTTCGTTTCACATTTATCATCAACCAAATGGGGGAATTTCCATTTCTTCGACTAGTACCGATTCGATTGATGGGAGAGAGGCATATGTGGATTAGTACAATTATTATATTATTAGCATCAGATTCAGGATTCCACGGGATACCGTACTGTACTGGGTCTGGCTTTTTCAATTACTCCCGATCTGTGAAATATGAAATAGAGTAGAGTATTCTATGTTTCCCGGGAGTACATACATAAATGGAATTTGTACAATATAAAATAAATTGAACATAGTTACTGTGTATAGAATAGTATAGAATACTTTTTTTTTAAGATTAAAATAAAAGTATATCCTTTTCGGGCCCTATTTTGTGTAACCTCAATTTCAAATTTTACTAATTTGAAATAATCTATCTCATTCAAATTTCGCATTGAGCTTTTGATATATGCGTCCCATTCCTAATCCAATGAAAGAGGATATTCAAAAAATAAAGATCAAACAAGGATCACTTTTTTATTAGCGAGGTAATGAATTTTTTTTTTTTTTTTTAAGGGTTTTTCCTTGAAAGAACAAACTTTTTAAATTTATATATAAATATATAAAAAAATAGTTAATTTGATGGAATATTCGATTTTTTTATACCGGAATTTGTACTCGTCTTTATCATACTTCTTTTGTTTTCCAAGAAGATTGGATCATTAAAAAAAGGAGTTTATAACTTAGCTCCTTCCTTTTTTTTCATTGAGCTTCTATTGTTTGTTGGGGTTTGTTTCGAACCAATGGTAAGTGGAAAGGCGGTTATATGATACTTCATCAGATGATTGTACAAAGAGGGCGGTAGGTTATAGAAAAGAAAGAATGGAAAAGAATGATAAATAAATAAAGGAATTATTGATTGTATCGGGAATCCAATTTTGAGTTCAGTATGGATAAAAGATCGTCCTATGTTATACTATTCAATTCTTGACGATGAATCGATTTGATAGCTCCGATATTGTTATTCATGATATTGATCCGATTCGATATCATCGAGATGTAATGCATCCCATTGAATTTACAGGCGAAAGATTTATTATCTCTATGGGATTAACTCCCGAGTTATTGCGAATTAAAGAAAAATTAAACAATGAGATTATGGAAGTAAATATTCTCGCATTTATTGCTACTGCACTGTTTATTCTAGTTCCTACTGCTTTTTTACTTATAATATACGTAAAAACAGTCAGCCAAGGTGATTAATTTGAATTAAACTTGATTTTTTATTTCTTATCAATAATTGCAGAGAAGAAAAGGATAAAAATTAGAAAAGGATAAAAATTTCGCGTCTTAAATGAAATGGGCAGACTAGAATCAGTCGTATTCTATGAGATACGATAGTATGGTAGAAAGATTCAGATATTTCTTTCTACCATACTATCTAGTATTGTTATTGTAGTGTATAAAGTTGTATTGTAATGCGGGTTAATTTAATATAGATTAATATAGATCAATCTACAATAGTATCATCATATTCCTTTTCTATATATAGAAATCGATTTAATTACGTATACGTAATTAATTACGTATATATAATATATATAGTGATAATGTATATTATATAGTATCCCAATTCTATTTCTTTACTTTATCTATTTGTATTTAATTTGTGTTGATTTCAATTAAATTAATTTGAAATAATCGAAAGCGACTTTTACGATTCGAATTTCTAGATTTCTGATTATTTTCAATATGAATCCCGATCGAAAGAATCAATGACTTCTTCGGATTTCGAAAAGGATTAGTAAAACCCGTCGACTTTTAACGTTTGAACCATGATATGAAATGGGTTCAATAAAACAAGCAAAACATTTCTAAAATAGTAAAACTAAAACAAGCGGCGCAATATGTGACTCGCCCAAGACAATATTTTAGGATGTGCAGTATCTCGTTGGACAACTACTATGTTGTTTCCCAATGTGTATCCACGTAATGGAATAACCGAATAGTTTTCTCTTTGATCTTTGAACAGTAAAGAGGTAAACAAAATAAAAAAAAAAAGTTCCGTTCTTCCTCATGGTCCATATCTAACTTTGGTAAGAGTCAGTTCATCGAAATAGAAAATTTATGAAGAATTCAGTTGGAATAAATTTCCTACCATTTGTATTCCTTTTACTTTTTTTACTTTCAAAATACGAACACGGAAATAATTGAAATATTTCTTTGATTGAAAGAGTATTCTTCATATATATTTATTATTCATAGAATACATTACTCAACTAAAATCCAAGAGAATTTCGAAATGAAGATATTTTTCATTTCTATTTCAATTTAAAAATAAAATTTTAAATTGAAATAGTGAAATTTAAAATAAAAAAAACTTTGGCGAACGATCTATAAAAACAAGTGATACTGTTTAGTTCCTAAACTCAATTAGTAGTACTTCTAGAGTCCACTCCTTCCCCATACTACTAGTGAAAGGGAAAACGTAAAGACTACCATTAAAGCAGCCCAAGCGAGATTTACTATATCCATGTGAATTATGTCCTCTATCTCTATGAAGGAATTATTCAATTATTGTTCACTAATAAATAATAGGGGAATCACTGGCGCAGAGTCAAAAAGTTATTCTGACCCAACACCG